TAAAACTTATAATAATGTAAATAAAAACATTTTGAAACCATAAAAAATGGCTTGGGATTATTTTTGTTTTTTGAAATTGCGCATGTACATGTTAGTCATCTTAGGGATTTTAATGTCCTTGGGTTTTAATATCGTGCTTGCGGTCTGAGGGGTGCATATGCTATGTTTTAATGGGTGAATTGATAGTTAAGCTAGGATTAACCTTTTATGCAGGCGGGGCTTTGTTGGGCCCCGCCTAATACTTTTTAAATTTTATCAGATAATCAAAAAAAAACTTATAATAATGTAAATAAAAACATTTTGAAACCATAAAAAATGGCTTGGGATTATTTTTGTTTTTTGAAATTGCGCATGTACATGTTAGTCATCTTAGGGATTTTAATGTCCTTGGGTTTTAATATCGTGCTTGCGGTCTGAGGGGTGCATATGCTATGTTTTAATGGGTGAATTGATAGTTAAGCTAGGATTAACCTTTTATGCAGGCGGGGCTTTGTTGGGCCCCGCCTAATACTTTTTAAATTTTATCAGATAATCAAAAAAAAACTTATAATAATGTAAATAAAAACATTTTGAAACCATAAAAAATGGCTTGGGATTATTTTTGTTTTTTGAAATTGCGCATGTACATGTTAGTCATCTTAGGGATTTTAATGTCCTTGGGTTTTAATATTGTGCTTGCGGTCTGAGGGGTGCATATGCTATGTTTTAATGGGTGAATTGATAGTTAAGCTAGGATTAACCTTTTATGCAGGCGGGGCTTTGTTGGGCCCCGCCTAATACTTTTTTAAATTTTATCAGATAATCAAAAAAAAACTTATAATAATGTAAATAAAAACATTTTGAAACCATAAAAAACGACTCGAGGTTTTCCTGTTTCCGGGGGGTTTACAGGAGCGTTAGTTATCTCAGGAGTTTAGGGGGGTAGGGGGGTTTAACGCGAAAAAGCCAAAAGGGGGTAATATAGATATCTTCCGATTAAATTTCACTATATTATGTCCTTGAAATCTTTATATGTAATTCTTTTGTAAAGACTTTTCACCACGCATACTATTTCCTTGCTTCCTAAGGTAATTCCCACCTTGTTAAACAGATCGCATGCACTGTGAAATGTCTATTGAAAAGGAAAAAAAAAAAAAAGAGCTAAATGCCCTATGGAAATAACGCTCGGCATGGTGGCCGCTCCCGCTATTGTTTTCCACCATTAACTTATGCTCCTTAGAATGAAACTGTTGGGGAAGTTTACAATATATGGCCCTGAAATAGGAACCAAATGCCAGGAATAGATCACTGTGTGGGACCCTCACAGTTATTGTCCCTCATCTTCAATAACCGTTGGCATTAAGAAATGAGCTTGTTGGTCGGCTCTTACTACATTAAATATTTGAGTTTGGCGGGATTTTGAGTAAAGGTATAACTTGACATATGGATGTTTGTGTTAGGTCTTAAATATCCGCCCGGTATTTATAAGTGATTGTTAGTTTTATTATTTTGCTTTATGTATAGGCCTTCGTAGTTATCTATTACCTGAATGGTTAAGCCCTAGATATGGTTATAAACATTAATGTACTTGAATGCTATATGATATGGTTAATATAAATTAATGTTGATAATACATATATGTATATAAAATTATTATACATATACTACAAAGAATAGTTTAATTAAGAATCCTGGCTTTGGGAGCCAGGGGTGGGAGTTAAAATCTCCTTTCTTTGAGCAGTAGGGAGGATTTTAACCTCCGACATCTGGTTTACAAGACCAGGGCTCTGATGCTGAGCTACTAGTGCAAGCTCATTCAAGTGCTTTGTCCTCTGCATAGCCTGCTAGTGGTGTAAGGACTAGGAAAAGGAAAAAGTATAAAAAGGATGCTACTTGCCCAATAATAACGAACGGGTGTGATACAGGTATTCCCCCGATTCAAGTGAGAATAATAACGTCTGCGATTAGGGTTCAAAACAAGAATTGTGTGAGTGGTCGGAAAGTGAGGCTTCGTTGTTTAGACGTGTGTAGGAACGGTACGAGCATTAGAATAAGGATTGAAGCTAGGAGGGCCAAGACTCCCCCCAGTTTATTGGGGATGGAGCGTAGAATTGCGTATGCGAACAGGAAGTATCATTCTGGTTTAATGTGCGGAGGGGTGACTAGTGGGTTGGCGGGGGTGAAGTTGTCTGGGTCTCCTAGCAGGTTGGGTGAGAATAAAGCTAGACATGTGAGGGCAATGACAAGTACTGCAAATCCTAGTAAGTCTTTGTATGAGAAGTAGGGGTGGAAGCTCATTTTATCTGCATCTGAGTTTAGGCCGAGGGGGTTATTTGACCCTGTTTGATGAAGGAAAAGGAGGTGAACTATGGTTGCGCCTGCAATTACAAAGGGGAATAAAAAGTGGAAAGCAAAGAATCGGGTAAGGGTTGCATTGTCTACTGAGAACCCACCTCAAATTCATTGAACAAGGGCGTTACCTACGTAGGGTACTGCAGAGAGCAGGTTGGTGATAACGGTGGCACCTCAAAAGGACATCTGGCCTCAGGGTAATACATAACCAACGAAAGCAGTTATTATAACTAGAAGTAATAGAACTACCCCGATGTTTCATGTTTCTTTATAGAGGTATGAGCCGTAGTAAAGTCCACGGCCAATGTGGGCATAGATGCACACAAAGAAGAAGGATGCACCGTTGGCATGAAGGTTTCGGATGAGTCATCCGTAATTTACGTCCCGGCAAATATGAGCAACGGAAGAGAAAGCTGTGGCGATATCAGAGGTGTAGTGTATGGCTAAAAATAGTCCTGTGAGGATTTGAATAATTAAGCAGAGTCCTAGGAGAGAGCCGAAGTTTCATCACACTGAAATATTTGAGGGGGCGGGGAGGTCAACTAGGGCATTGTTTGCGATTTTGAGGAGGGGGTGTGTCTTTCGTAGACTTGCCATTAGTGGGTTCTTGTAGTTGAATAACAACGGTGGTTTTTCAAGCCATTAGTTCTGGTTAAAGTCCTGGCAGGAATTATGACTTACATTATGTCTTTATTTTTAATTGGATTAGTTTTAGGGTTGGTTGCAGTTGCTTCTAACCCTTCTCCTTACTTTGCTGCCTTAGGGTTAGTAGTTGTGGCGGGCATAGGGTGTGGAGTATTGGTCGGTCATGGGGGACCTTTTCTATCGTTGGTGTTGTTTTTAATTTATTTGGGTGGTATACTAGTCGTGTTTGCGTACTCGGCGGCACTTGCCGCTGAGCCTTATCCGGAGAGTTGGGTTAGTGGTCCCGTTGTAGGTGACATGTTGATATACTTAGTGGGGGTGGGGGTGGCTTCTAGTGTATTCTGAGGTGGGTGATATGAGTCTTCATGGGTGCCGGCTGATGAGCTTAGTGAGCTCTCTGTCTTGCGAGGCGATATTGGAGGGGTTGCGTTAATATACTCATTAGGGGGAGGGATATTAGTACTTAGTGCGTGGGTTTTGCTTCTCACCTTGTTTGTTGTGTTGGAGTTAACTCGAGGACTAAGTCGGGGGGCTCTTCGGGCAGTTTAACGGGTGAATAATAGGGCAGCAAGGGTCAGGGTGAGAAGGAATAGGGTGAGGTATGTCTTGATTATTCCTTGTTGGGTGTTGCTTGTTGTTGTAATTAGGGGGATATTTGATGAAGAGATTGCTTTGGGGCCGACTTTCTCTAGTCAAGTTTGATCAATCAGTTGGCTGGCAAGTGTCTGTCCTAAAACTAGATTTAGCTTGGGGGTAAATCGGTGAATGATTGAGGGGAAGAAGCCTAACATGTTGGAGAAGTGGTGGGTAATCAGATTAGGTATAACTTTGTATTGTTTATTGGTGAGTGTTGCTAGTTCGAGGGCAATGAGTAATCCCATAATTGTAACTGCAAGGGCAGCTAGCTTGAGCAAGGGGGGTATAGATATCACAGGGGTCTTAAGGGGGGTGATGTTTGAGATGATTAGGAGACCAGCGACAATGCTTCCTCATGCAAGTCGCTTTAAGGGGTTAATAACCGCTGGGTTATTTTCATTGATGGGGGAAATAGTGTTAAACCGTGGGTGGCCTATTGAGACAAAAAACACTACGCGGAGACTATAGATGGCTGTGAATGAGGTGGCTAGGAGGGTTAGGACTAGGGCTCAGGCGTTTAGGTGGGATGTGTTTAGTGCCTCAATAATGGCATCTTTGGAGAAGAATCCTGCCAGGAAGGGGGTGCCTGTGAGGGCTAAACTACCAATAGTAAGGCAGGAGGATGTAAAGGGGGCAAGGTGATGTATGCCTCCTATTTTTCGGATATCTTGTTCGTCGTTGAGGCTGTGGATGATTGAGCCAGAACAGAGGAATAGTATTGCCTTAAAGAAGGCGTGGGTGCAAATGTGGAGGAAGGCTAGTTGAGGTTGATTTAGGCCGATAGTAACTATTATTAGGCCAAGTTGACTTGATGTAGAGAATGCTACGATTTTCTTAATATCATTTTGGGTTAGGGCGCAGGTGGCTGTAAATAGCGTCGTTAGGGCACCTAGGCATAGGCAGGTGGTTAGGGCAGTTTGATTATTTTCCAGGAGGGGACTTGTTCGTACTAGGAGAAAGATACCGGCAACGACCATGGTGCTTGAATGCAGTAGGGCAGAGACCGGTGTAGGACCCTCTATAGCAGAGGGGAGTCAAGGGTGAAGACCAAATTGGGCTGATTTGCCTGTAGCGGCAACAATCAGGCCTAGTAGGGGTAGGGTAAGATCTAGGTCTTTTGTTGCTACAAAAATTTGTTGTAACTCTCAGGAGTTAGCGTTGGTTGCTATTCATGCTATTGTGAATAGTAATCCGATGTCTCCGACCCGATTATACACAACGGCCTGAAGGGCCGCTGTATTGGCATCCGCTCGTCCGTATCATCAGCCAATGAGTAGAAATGATATAATGCCTACTCCTTCCCAACCAATGAAAAGTTGGAACAGATTGTTTGCTGTGACAAGAATAATTATGGCAATAAGGAAAACTAGGAGGTATTTGAAGAATCGGTTTATATATGGGTCTGCGTGTATATATCATGATGCAAATTCTAGAATAGACCAAGTGACGTAGAGGGCAATGGGGACAAAAATAACTGAGTAGTGGTCAAATTTGAAGCTAATGTTCACGTCGAAGGTTATTGTATTTATTCAATTTCATGAGGTGATGATTGCTTCTGCGCCCTCGTTAAGAAATAGAAATAGAGGGATTAGGCTAACGAAGAAGGCGAGGGCGACCGCTGTCTTAACATGGGAGACGGCCCAGTCGGGGTTTCGGGGGCGAGGTTCCAGGGTCGTAAAGATAGGATATGCTAACAGTAAAAAGATAATGACTAAGCTGGATGATATAATAAGTGATGAGGAGTGCATAGCTGCTACTTGGATTTGCACCAAGAGTTTTTGGTTCCTAAGACCAATGGATGAGCTGTTATCCTTTAGGAGCAGACCGAGTGAGCCCTGGGGTTCAACCAAGGTCGCGGAGATTAGCAGTCTTCGTTGCTGGCGAGCCTCTCTCGGTGGATAAGGGGATTTTAACCTCTGTCTTTAGAATCACAATCTAATATTTTTGTTAAACTATATCTACAGGTGGTTCAGCCTCATACTAATTCGGGCTTTAAGATAAGTAGAAGCAGGGGGAGGAGGTGAAGGGCTATGACTAAGTGCTCCCGGGTGTAGGAGGGGTTTAGGCTAATAATATGTGCTGGGAGGGGGCCCCGCTGGGTTATGAGGAATATATAAAGTGAATAGCTTGCGGTGATAAGGGTTCCAGCTCCTGTGAGTACAAGGGTTCATCATGATCAGCCAAATAATGAGGTAATAATTAAAATTTCTCCCATGAGGTTGGGTAGAGGGGGGAGGGCTAAGTTTGCGAGGCTAGCGATAAATCATCACGTTGCTATGAGTGGAAGCACTATCTGTAATCCTCGGGCCAATAATATTGTTCGGCTATGGAGGCGTTCATAATTTGTGTTGGCTAAGCAGAAGAGGGCTGAGGACGTTAGGCCGTGTGCAATCATAAGGATTATGGCACCGGCAAGGCCTCAAGGTGTCTGGATAAGAATACCACCAACGACCAGGCCCATGTGGCTTACGGATGAATAGGCGATGAGGGATTTAAGATCTGTTTGGCGAAGGCAGGTGGAGCCAGTTATAATTACACCTCAGAGGGCGAGGATAATAAAGGGATAGCTTAATTCCTTAGTAAGAGGTTCTAATATAACTATTATTCGAATCATACCGTAGCCTCCTAGTTTTAGAAGAACTGCAGCTAGAACCATTGAGCCTGCAACTGGGGCTTCTACATGTGCTTTTGGTAGCCAGAGATGTGCCCCGTATAAGGGTATTTTTACTAAAAATGCAATTAGGCAGCCTGCTCATCAAAGCTTGTCAGCATAAGATGAAAGAGGGGTAGAGCTAGTATATTGGATGGTTAAAAGGGAGAGGGAGCCTGTATCCTTTTGAAGGAGCAAGAGGGCAACCAGTAATGGGAGAGAGCCTGCTAGTGTGTAAAACAAAAAATATACCCCTGCATTAAGGCGTTCTGCCTGGTTACCTCACCGAGTGATAATAATTAGTGTGGGGATGAGAGTAGCTTCAAACATAACATAAAATATAAGGAGTTCGGTGGCACCGAATGCTATAATAAGGAATACTTGTAGAGATGTTAATAGGCTAATGTAGGTCCGTTGGCGGTTAATAGGTTCGAGTGCTGTGTGGCTTTGGCTTGCCAAAATTATAAGGGGGAGTAGTCAGCAGGTAAGGACAAGTAGGGGTGTTGAGAGGGGGTCTGTGGCTATGAAGGGCGTGAGGCAAGATCAGCCTGTTTCTGATGTATTTTTTAGTCAAGTGAGGCTGACTAATGCAATGACTAGGCTGTGGGAGAGGGTAGTAGGTCATAATCACTTGGCAGGGGCAAGCCAGGCTGTGGGGAGAAGCATTAGGGTAGGAATTAGGATTTTTAGCATTGTAAGAGGTTTAAGGTTTGAAGGCGATCTGAGCCATGTGTGCGAGCTGTAGCTACCAGTAAGGCAAGTCCTGCGCTTGCTTCACAAGCTGAGAAAGCCAATAGAAGCATGGGAGCTGCAGAGAAACTTGTGGAGCCTAGTTGAAGGGTTCAAATTGAAAGTCCAATAAATAAAGAGAGCATCATCCCTTCTAAGCATAAAAGAGCGGAGAGGAGGTGGGTTCGATGGAAAGCTAGGCCTGTCAGTCCTAGGGTAAAGGCCGATGAGAAAGCGAAGTGAGCGGGAGTCATTAGACAATTATGGACTTTAACCATAAGCTTTTGAGCCGAAATCAAATATTTTTCTTAAACTAATTGGCTATTCGGCTCATTCTAGTCCTCCTTGAATTCACTCGTAAATTAAGCCAAGGGTAAGAAGGATAAGCACGGCGACGGCTCAGAAGAGTGTTAATAAGGGGGAGGTTAGTTGGTCTCCTCAGGGGAGTGGAAGGAGAAGGGCAATTTCTAAGTCAAAAAGGAGGAAAAGAATGGCGACTAGGAAGAAGCGGAGAGAAAATGGTAGGCGGGCTGATCCTAAGGGGTCGAAACCACATTCATAGGGGGAGAGCTTTTCGTGGTCGGGGGTCATTTGGGGAAGCCAGAAGGATACAATGGCCAGGACTGTGGAAAGCAAAATAGTGATGGTAATTACAGCTATTGCTACGTTCATTATCTTTCCTTGGATTTTAACCAAGACCGGGTGATTGGAAGTCACTTATACTAGTTTTAATACTAGAAAGATTAAGAGCCTCATCAGTAGATAGAGATATATAGGAATAGTCATACGACGTCTACGAAATGTCAGTATCAGGCAGCTGCTTCGAACCCGAAGTGGTGTTCGGATGTAAAGTGGTATTGGATTTGTCGTAGGAGGCAAACAGCTAAAAATGTGGAGCCAATAATAACGTGTAGTCCGTGGAATCCGGTGGCTACGAAAAAGGTAGAGCCGTATACGCCGTCTGCAATTGTAAAGGGGGCTTCATAGTATTCCAGGGCTTGAAGAAATGTAAAATAAAAGCCTAGAAGAATAGTCAAGGCTAGCGATTGAATGGTCTGTTTTCGTTCACCTTCTATAATGCTGTGGTGGGCTCAGGTGACTGTTACCCCGGAGGCAAGTAAGACAGCTGTATTAAGGAGGGGGACTTCAAATGGGTCAAGAGTTATAATGCCCGTAGGAGGTCAGCAGCCCCCTAGTTCAGGAGTGGGGGCGAGGCTTGCGTGGTAAAAGGCTCAGAAGAATCCCAGGAAGAAAAATACTTCGGAGGTAATAAAGAGAATCATTCCGTATCGAAGACCTTTTTGTACGGGGGGCGTGTGATGTCCTTGGAATGTACCTTCTCGTACGATGTCTCGTCACCATTGATACATTGTAAGAAGTAGTAGAGCTGTCCCTAAGGTTATCAGGGTTGTTGAGCGAAAATGAAATCAGGTCGCGAGGCCTGATGTTATCAGTAGGGCAGCAATTGCCCCTGTTAGGGGCCAGGGGCTGGGGTCAACTATGTGGTAAGGGTGTGCTTGATGGGCCATTAGACGTTTTCTTGTAGGTATAGTGTTAGTAGGAGAACGAAGACGTAGGCTTGAATTATTGCTACAGCAACTTCTAATAGGGTAAGGAGAACCAGTACTGTTGTTGTGATGATTGCGACGGTTGGTATTAAGGGGAGAAGTACGAAGGCGCCTGTAGCAATTAGTTGAATTAAGAGGTGGCCAGCTGTTAAATTGGCTGTTAGTCGTACTCCTAGGGCAAGGGGGCGGATAAAGAGGCTAATTGTCTCGATAATGATAAGCACCGGGATAAGGGGGCCGGGTGTGCCTTCTGGTAGGAGGTGTCCTAGGGCATGGGTTGGTTGGTTTCGTATGCCAATAATGACAGTTGCTAGTCAGAGAGGTACTGCAAGCCCTAAATTTAGTGACAACTGGGTGGTAGGGGTAAAAGTGTAGGGAAGAAGTCCTAATATATTTAGGGTGATCAAAAAGATTATTAATGAGGTTAGGAGGGCAGCTCATTTATGGCCTCCAATATTTAAGGGAAGGAGAAGCTGTTGAGTAAAACGGTTAATAAATCAGCCCTGAAGCGCGAGGAATCGGTTATTTAATCATCGAGTTGTGGGTGTAGGGTAAAGGAGTCAGGGTAGGGTGAGGGCAAGGGCTATTAATGGGATCCCGAGATAGGTGGGGCTTATAAACTGGTCAAAAAAGCTTAGTGTCATGGTCAAGTTCAGGGGTCTGTTTTGGCTTTTTCTGCGCTTTGTAGAGTAGGGGTGTTTGGGAAGGTGTGGGCTGTAACTTTAGCGGGGATAATGGCCAGGAAGACCATTCACGAGAAGACTAAAATAGCAAATCAAGGTGCGGGGTTGAGTTGGGGCATGTCGTTAGGGGTGGTTGGGAGCCACCAATCTTTAGCTTAAAAGGCTAACGCTATACCCTATTTAGCTTCCTAGCGAGGCGTCTTCAAGTATTCGAGATGATCAGTTTTCAAAGTGTTCTAGGGGAACTGCTTCCACTACAATAGGTATAAAGCTGTGATTTGCTCCGCAGATCTCAGAGCATTGTCCGTAGAATACGCCTGGTCGGGATGCGATGAAGGCTGTTTGGTTAAGGCGGCCTGGGACTGCGTCCATTTTTACCCCCAGGGCTGGGACTGCTCACGAGTGGAGTACATCGTCTGCAGAGACTAAGACTCGGATGGGGGATTCAACTGGAATAACCATGCGATGGTCGGCTTCTAATAGGCGGAATTGTCCAGGGGTTAGGTCTTGGGTGGGGATTATATATGAGTCAAAGCCAAGATCTTCGTAGTCAGTATATTCATAGCTTCAGTATCATTGGTGGCCAACGGCTTTGATTGTTAATAAAGGGTTGTTAATTTCATCTATAAGATAGAGGATGCGAAGGGAGGGGAGTGCGATTAGGATTAAAATGATAGCTGGGAGAATTGTTCAGATAATTTCAATTTCTTGTGAATCTAAAATATATTTGTTTGTTAATTTAGTGGTAACTATAGCAAGAATAATATAAAGCACTAGGGTGCTAATCAGGAAGACGATTATTAAAGCATGGTCGTGAAAATGAAGAAGTTCTTCTATAACAGGTGAAGCTGCATCTTGAAATCCAAGCTGTGACGGATGGGCCATTAAAAGCAAGACACGCGGGGGTCTAACCCACACTTCCGCCTTGACAAGGCGGTGTAATGTACTCTTTTACTAGTGTCTTATAAAGAAAGTGGCAGAGCGGTTATGTGGTCGGCTTGAAACCGACCTATGGGGGTTCGACTCCTCCCTTTCTCGTTAGTCTGCTTGTACTTGTACAAAGGCAGGCTCCTCGAATGTGTGGTATGGGGGAGGGCAGCCATGTAGTCATTCTACATTGGTTGTTGTTAAATCTGTTGCTAGAACTTCACGTTTGGCGGCGAATGCCTCTCAAATAATAAATAAGAACATGATAACAGCCACTAGGGAGATAAGTGACCCAATTGAGGAGACTGTATTTCATAGGGTATAGGCGTCGGGGTAATCGGAGTATCGTCGGGGCATCCCGGCTAATCCGAGGAAGTGTTGTGGGAAGAAGGTTAAGTTTACCCCTAAGAACATAATACCGAAGTGGATTTTTGTTCAAGTGCTGTGAAGTGTGTAGCCTGAGAATAGGGGGAATCAGTGTACGAAGGCGGCGACAATAGCAAATACGGCCCCCATAGATAGAACGTAATGGAAGTGGGCTACTACATAGTAGGTATCGTGGAGTACAATATCTAGAGATGAATTGGCCAGAACAATGCCTGTAAGCCCTCCTACTGTAAACAGGAAAATAAAGCCAAGGGCCCATAAAAGGGGTGTCTCTCATTTAATAGAGCCCCCATGAAGGGTTGCAAGTCAGCTAAATACTTTAACGCCAGTGGGAATTGCGATAATTATTGTGGCAGATGTAAAATAGGCACGTGTGTCTACGTCCATGCCAACTGTGAATATGTGATGAGCTCATACAATAAAGCCTAGAAGACCAATAGCCATTATTGCTCATACTATGCCTATATAGCCAAAGGGTTCTTTTTTGCCAGAGTAATAGGCGACGATGTGTGAAATCATACCAAAGCCAGGCAAAATGAGAATATATACTTCCGGGTGTCCAAAGAACCAGAATAAGTGCTGGTAAAGGATTGGATCCCCTCCTCCGGCCGGGTCAAAGAAGGTGGTATTAAGATTTCGGTCGGTAAGGAGCATTGTGATGCCGGCAGCGAGAACTGGCAGGGAAAGAAGGAGAAGAACAGCGGTAATTAGGACAGCTCACACAAATAGGGGTGTCTGGTACTGAGAGATGGCCGGGGGCTTCATGTTAATAATTGTGGTGATAAAATTGATTGCCCCGAGGATTGAGGAAATACCTGCTAGGTGAAGTGAAAAGATTGTCAGGTCGACTGATGCTCCTGCGTGGGCTAAATTACCGGCCAGGGGCGGGTACACTGTTCACCCGGTTCCGGCACCCGCTTCTACCCCAGAAGAGGCGAGCAGTAGCAGGAAGGAAGGGGGCAGAAGTCAGAAACTTATGTTATTTATACGAGGAAATGCTATATCTGGGGCTCCAATCATTAGGGGAATTAATCAGTTTCCAAAACCTCCAATTATAATTGGCATTACTATAAAGAAAATCATTACGAAGGCATGTGCTGTAACGATTACATTATAAATTTGGTCGTCCCCAAGGAGAGCGCCCGGTTGGCTTAGTTCTGCTCGAATGAGTAGGCTGAGGGCTGTGCCTACTATACCGGCTCAGGCACCAAATACTAGATAAAGGGTGCCGATGTCTTTGTGATTAGTGGAGAAAAATCAACGTGTGATGGCCACAGGTAGGATGGCTGAGTTTTTAAGCGATGGATTGTAGCCCCACAAACAGAGGTTTGAGTCCTCTTCTTACCAAAAGTCTTGAAGTGTTATACATATCAGATTGCAAATCTGAAGATGCAGGCTAGTCGTCTGCCGGGACTTTCCCCCGCCTTTGCCCGCCTTTCAGGCGGGGGAAAGATAGATGGATGCTCGCTGGTTTGAGCACTTAGCTGTTAACTAAGATCTTGCAGGATCGAGGCCTGCCCTTCTAGTAAGGCTTTAGCTTAATTAAAGTACCTGTTTTGCATACAGGAGATGTGGGGTAGTGTCCCGCAAGTCTTATCAGGGACTGGGGGATTTCCACCCTCACTTAGGGCTTTGAAGGCCGTTGGTCTTGTTTTAACCTAAGTCCCTTAAAAGGTCATTAGTGCTATTGCGGCGGGTGTTAGGGGTAGAAGCAGTAGCGTAGCTATGGCTGAGGTAGCAAGTGGTAGTGTTAGTTGTAGGGAGGGGAGGCGTCATGGGGAGATTGCGGTTAGGTTATTTGGTGAAATAGTTAGTGCTATCGCGTATGATAGTCGCAGATAAAAATATAGGCTAAGGAGGGCGGTTATTGCGGCCAGTGTTGCGGCGGGGGCAAGATCTTGTTTAGCAAGTTCTTGAAGGATAAGTCATTTTGGCATAAAGCCTGTAAGTGGGGGGAGGCCTCCCAAGGATAGTAATAGAAGGGGTGCAAGGGCGGTCAGGGCGGGGGTCTTTGTCCATGAGGTTGCCAGAGCATTAATGCTAGTTGCTTTATTAAGTTTAAATATAAGAAATGCTGAGAACGTTATAATAAAATATGTGAGCAGTGTTAAAATAGTCAGGGAGGGGGAGAATTGTAGCACAATTACTATTCAGCCGAGGTGTGCGATGGAGGAGTAGGCAAGAATTTTGCGAAGTTGGGTTTGGTTTAAGCCTCCTCAACCCCCGACAATGGTCGAGGTAAGTCCGAGGATAATTAATAGGGTGGTGTTGGCACAGGGGGTCTGGACTAACAAGGCAAATGGGGCAAGTTTTTGTCAGGTTGACAGAATAAGTCCTGTGGTTAGGTCCAGGCCCTGAAGTACCTCAGGTAGTCATGAGTGTACGGGTGCAAGTCCCACTTTTAGTGCGAGGGCCAAAGTGACGAGGGCAGTTGGGAAGGGGTGGGCAATCTGTAAAAGGTCTCATTGTCCAGTTAATCAAGCGTTGGTGGTGCTGGCAAAGAGTAGTATAGCTGCTCCGGCGGCTTGAATCAAGAAATATTTAGTGGCAGCTTCAACTGCTCGGGGGTGATGATGCTGAGCTATTAGAGGAATGATGGCAAGGGTATTTATCTCCAGGCCCATTCAGGCGAGCAGTCAGTGGTAGCTTGCGAAGGTGGTAGTAGTTCCTAAACCAATACCAAATAGTAGGGCGGTTAAGATGTAGGGGTTCATTAGTAAAGGAGGGATTTTAACCTTCGTGTTTGGGGTATGGGACCAAGAGCTTAGAATTAGCTGACTTTACTAGGAAATAGTGTAGTGGGAGCACCAGGAGTTTTGCTCTCCTTAGGCGGGGTTCGAGTCCTCCTTTTCTAAGAAGCTGGGGGGATTTGAACCCCCATAAGTCACTCTATCAAAGTGGCCCTTTACTTCAGGCACGGCTTCATTATTTATAGCTGGGGTGGCAGGCCAGCAAATGCAATGGGGAGGGCAAGGTGTCAGATAACCAGGGCCAGTGTGAGTGGGAGGAAGTTTTTTCAAATTAGGTGTATGAGCTGGTCGTAGCGGAATCGTGGGTAAGAGGCTCGAACTCACAAAAATAGGACAGACAGAAGGGCCGCCTTGGTTATTAGGTTTACTGCGGTGAGTTCAGGTAGTATAGGAAGATGAGAGGCTCCTAAGAAGAGGGTGGCGGAAAGCGTATTTATAAGCAGGATATTAGCATACTCGGCTAAGAAAAATAGGGCGAATGGGCCACCTGCATATTCGACATTAAAGCCAGAGACTAGTTCGGATTCGCCTTCAGTAAGGTCAAAAGGTGCACGGTTTGTTTCTGCAAGGGTTGAAATATACCATATTGCGGCCAGTGGTCAAGCTGGGAGTAGTATTCAGATGCTTTCTTGGGCAATGTTGAAGGTTTGCAGGGTAAAACCTCCTGTGAAAATAATAGTACTTAGTAGGATCAGGCCTAAACTAACTTCATATGAAATGGTTTGGGCTACAGCCCGGAGGGCCCCGATGAGGGCATATTTTGAATTTGATGCTCAACCTGAGCCTAGAATGGAGTAGACAGCGAGGCTTGATAGGGCCAAAATAAATAGAATTCCAAGGTTCAAGTCAATGACTGGATATGGGAGAGGCATGGGGGCTCAAAGGGTCAAGGCAAGTGTCAGTGCGAGTAAGGGGGCGAGGAGGAAAAGCACGGGAGAGGAAGTGGAGGGGCGAACGGGCTCCTTAATAAAGAGTTTCACACCATCGGCGATAGGCTGTAACAGCCCGTAAGGCCCTACAATGTTTGGACCCTTTCGTAGTTGTATGTACCCTAGTACTTTACGTTCTAGAAGCGTGAGGAAGGCGACGGCTAAGAGGATGGGAACAATGAAGGCCAAGGGGTTAAGAATGTGGGTAATAAGGACTGAAATCATAGTTAAGGAGAGGACTTGAACCTCTGTAAAAAGGGCTTAGGTCTTTTGCATTCACCGGGCTCTGCCACCCCAACATGCCGTTTTCTCAGGCATGGGGGGTATGCCCTCTTGCCTATTTTAGTTGTTTTCATTAGGTGGGGGTGAGGCTTGCTTAGAGCAGGGGCCTCTTCTTTTCGGTCCTTTCGTACTAGAAAAGAGCACACCATAGATAGAAACTGACCTGGATTACTCCGGTCTGAACTCAGATCACGTAGGACTTTAACCGTTGAACAAACGGACCCTTAATAGCGGCTGCACCATTAGGATGTCCTGATCCAACATCGAGGTCGTAAACCCCCTTGTCGATATGGGCTCTAAAAGGGGATTGCGCTGTTATCCCTAGGGTAACTCGGTCCGTTGATCGGCATTGCCGGATCTTACTGGTCAGATATTCTGTTAATTAGAGCTGCGGCTCTTAGTTGTAGGAGGGGGTGCTCCCTTTCCACGTGGGGGTTTTTTGTTTCCCCGCGGTCGCCCCAACCAAAGACATTAGGGAAGGATTCCATTAGTTCAGGCCCTTGTGAGGGGTTATTTGACAGGATCTTCTTTGGTGTCTAAAGCTCCATAGGGTCTTCTCGTCTTATGTATATATCCCCGCTTCTGCACGGGGAGATCAATTTCATTGACTTGAAAGAGGAGACAGTTAAGCCCTCGTTGTGCCATTCATACAGGTCTTCATTTAAAAGACAAGTGATTGCGCTACCTTTGCACGGTCAAAATACCGCGGCCGTTAAACTAATAGTCACAGGGCAGGCGGGACCTCTTATTCTTTAGCTTTGCAAGAGGCGATGTTTTTGGTAAACAGGCGAGGCTTGATTTGTTTGCCGAGTTCCTTCTCTTTCTTTTAGTCTTTCCTGAGGTGCACACCTGTGTAGGGTTAACGGTTTATGTTTGAATTCTTTTCTGGTTGTTTGGGTTGTTGTTCAGGTCCCTCTTCGTTTGGGGTCGTTAATGCTCGGTGCGGGTTCGTTCCGAATTACATGTGTGCAAGGAGAGAGGCTTGGCTCTCTTATTACTCATATTAGCAGGGTCCCTCCCATGTTTGCATGGGATGGCCCGGTAGGGAAGGGGGGAGTAAGAATTAATGATCAGGATAGAGAGGGGTAGTGATGTATTTGAGCTATAACGCTTTCTATTGGGATGGCTGCTTTTAGGCCCACCCAAATACTTACCTTTATTTAATTATGATCTTTTTCCTCCCGGAAAAGTTGTATCTTGTTTCAAAGGGGCTGTACCCCCTTTGAATAACTCTCACAGTTTCTTGTGTTATCAGGTGGGGTAATACTGAGGTGAATAAAGAATCTGAGGGGCTGAACTTCTATCCATTTCTCGGGCAACCAGCTATAACTAGGTTCGGTAGGTTTGTCACCTCTACTCAAAGCTCATTCCACTCTTTTGCCACAGAGACGGGTTCGCCCTATAAATAGGCTGTCTTGGAGTAGCTCCCCTAGTTTCGGGGTGTCAAACTAAAGCACTCTTTGCTTGGGTCACGCTGGCTAAATCATGATGCAAAAGGTACGAGAGTAAATCTCTGCTTTACTTAGCTTCACTGGGTTGTTTCACTTCTCTTTCAGCGATCCCTTGCGGTACTTTCTCTATTGCTCCTAAGTCCTTTTTCTGTCGCCCATACTAAAGGGGAAAAATGGTTTGTTTAATTAAAACACTTGTGCATTTGGGGTTATAAATAATGGTTGGTTGTTGTTGTGTTTGTGGGCTAGCTGTTGGGCGTCAGGGTGATCCGATTTGCACGGGTGTCTCTTCAGTGTAAGGGAAGTGTTATTCTATTTTAACTACACTCTGATATTACCAAGTGCACCTTCCGGTACCCTTACCATGTTACGACTTGCCTCCCCTCCGCGATTTTTGGGTTTTTAATTATTTAAAGTGATAGGCTTGGGGAGAGTGACGGGCGGTGTGTGCGCGCTTCAGGGCCGATTTCAGCGGAACACGCTATTTTCCGCTTACTACTAAATCCTCCTTCAGGCGCGTGTTTCAGTGCGCCGTTCGTGTTCCCTAATATAGGGAATGTAGCCCATTTCTTCCCCCTCCATGCGCTACACCTCGACCTGACGTTTTGGGTTGTGCCAGTTGTGCTTACTTTTAGGCCTTCACAGGGTAAGCTGACGACGGCGGTATATAGGCGGGATAAACAAGGAAGGGTGAGGTTGAACGGGGGTTATCGGTTCTAGAACAGGCTCCTCTAGGGGGGTCTAAAGCACCGCCAAGTCCTTTGGGTTTTAAGCTGGTGCTCGTAGTTCCCAGGCGGGTAGGGTGTGTGATATATTACCAAGGTTTAGGGCTAGGCATAGTGGGGTATCTAATCCCAGTTTGTGCCAGAGCTTTCGTGGGGTCAGGGGTTGTAAAGCTACCTTCGTGGTTGGTCTTCTAACCTTCGGATGCGTATAACAGCTTTGAAGGTGTGCGGCTTTAGTCTTTATTTTCCATAACCACTCTTTACGCCGAATGGTATCAACTTGGGCCTCTCGTATAGCCGCGGTGGCTGGCACGAGTTTTACCGGCCCTCTTAGCTTTAACTAAGTCAAGTTTTCACTTATGGCTTAATGTTTATCACTGCTGAGTTCCCTTGAGGGTGTGGCTAAGCAAGGTGTCATGGGCTTACAGATGTGTGCCTGATACCAGCTCCTTGCTCCCGGGCAGGGAGCTGTAGGGCATTCTCACAGGGGGGCGGATACTTGCATGTGTAAATTTGGCTAAAGTTGATAGTAAAGTCAGGACCAAGCCTTTGTGCGGGCGGAGCTTTCTAGGGCTCATCTTAACATCTTCAGTGTTATGCTTTAATTAAGCTACGCTAGC